GGTTCCGTCAGGTTAGCTATATGCTGTGTTGTGTCAACTATTTCCACGGAAGGTGGTGAGATGATATCTTGAGCGGTTACGTATCTAGGACCCCTGACGCAAATGGATGCGTCTCTAACTCCATACAGATTACTTCTCAATACAATTTCTTTCAAATTTATTAAAATTTCATGTACGGATTCCTCAATACCTACTATCGTAGAATATTCATGCGGCACCCTCTCAGATTTTGCACGTGTGATACATGTTCCTTCTATTTCTCCAAGTAGAGCCCTTCGCATGGCAATACCTATGGTATCGGCTTGACCTTTCATGAGCGGGGACAGAATGAAACGACCATAATAAAGACGCTTACTGTCTACTCTTGATTCAACACATTTCCACTGTAGTGTTCGAGTGGATCCTGCTATTTCCTCTCGAACCATACTAAATATTATTATTTGATCAGATCATTGAATCATTTATTTCTCTTGTAATCCGTTTAATTCTTATTTTTACACACGTCTTTTTTTAGGAGGTCGACATCCATTATGTGGCATAGGTGTTACATCACGTACGAAACTTAATAGTATACCACTTCTACGAATGGCCCGTAATGCTGCGTCTCTTCCGAGACCGGGACCTTTTATCATAACTTCTGCTCGTTGCATACCCTGATCAACTACAGTACGAATAGCATTTGAGGCGGCGGCTTGAGCAGCATAGGGTGTCTTTCTTCTTGTGCCTTTGAATCCAGAAGTACCGGCGGAGGCCCAAGAAACCACCCGACCTCGTACATCTGTAACAGTTACAATAGTATTGTTGAAACTCGCTTGAACATGAATAACCCCTTTTGGTATTCTACGTCCATTCTTACGTGAACCAATACGTCCATTCCTACGCGAACCAATTTTTGGTATAGGTTTTGCCATATTTTTTCATCTCATAAATATGAATCAGAAATATACAGAAAGATACGGAAATATCCATTTCATGTTAAAACAGATCCTTTATTTTTACATGGCCCTTCTTTGAGAAATTTTATAAAAGAAAGATTATCCTTGTCTCTGTTTATGTCTCGGATTGGAACAAATCACTCGAATTCGTCCGCGCCTACGGATCAGTCGACATTTTTCACAAATTTTACGAACGGAAGCTCTTATTTTCATATTTATCACTCCTTACCTCAATTTGGAATCTATTCCTTGGAAGAAAATAAGTCTCTTGTATTTCATTTTTTAGCTTCGAGTTGTATCTCTCACCAAAGGAATGTTTTCAAAAATCATCTAATCGCTCGAATCTTTGTTGCGGAGTCTATAAATTATACGTCCTCTAGTTGAATCATACCGACTTATTTTTATTTTGACTCTATCTCCCGGCAGTATCCGTATCAAACTGCGTCGGATCCTCCCTGAAATATAACCTAGAATTAGATCTTCATTATCTAAATGGACCCGGACGTTGGGAAGTGATTCAGTAATTAAACCTTCATGAATCCATTTTTGTTCTTTCATCCAGGTAACCCCTTGAAATATCATCAACTAATGGAGGAAGAGTTATATAACTTACTTTTCCTCTCTATTTCACAAATTGGAAGTTAGAGATCAAATTAGGATACCGGAGGAAGATTACCATATATAGCACAAAATTTCTCCTCCAATTTTTTCTAGTCTAGCTTCTCGATCTGTCATTATGCCTCGAGAAGTGGAAAGAATTACAATTCCCATTCCACCTAAAATCTTAGGAATTTTTTGATAGTTGGAATAGATTCGTAGACCAGGTCGACTGATACGTTTTAAAATAGTTCTATATATTCCTTTCCTAGTCCTTCTATGGCGCAAGGTTGAAACCAAGAAATCTTTGTTACTTTCCTGATGTTTCCGAACGTTTTCAATAAAACCTTCTCGTAGGAGTATTTTAACAATGTTTTCGGTGATATTAGTGGATGCTATTCGAACCGTTCCATTTTTACTCATGTCAGCATTTCTTATAGAAGTTATTATATCAGCAATAGCGTCTCTGCCCATGACGAATTCTAATTATTGGTGCTTCTTAATTTTGATATAATCAACATGTTTTTTTATTTTGAATTATTCAATTTCAATTATTAATTATTAAAAGTATATGCGTGAAACACAATCTACTAATTTAATCCATTTCAGATATCCTACTATAACTATATCATAGTTTCATCTACTAGTATTTATAATACTTCAGGAGCTAATGAAACTATTTTAGTAAAATTCAACTGTCTCAATTCCCGAGCAATCGCGCCAAAAACTCGAGTTCCTTTTGGATTTCCTTCTTGATCAATGACAACCGCAGCATTGTCATCATATCGTATTATCATACCGTTGTCACGTTTGAGTTCTTTACATGTACGTACAATTACAGCTCTAATTACTTCTGATCTTTCTAGAGGCATATTGGGCACTGCTTCTTTGATTACAGCAACAATAACGTCACCAATATGAGCATATCGATGATTACCGGCTCCTATGATTCGAATACACATCAATTCTCGAGCTCCGCTGTTATCTGCTACATTCAAAAGGGTCTGAGGTTGAATCATATCATTTTTATTTGAATCTGTTATTTCAATGCAAAGAATGAGGAAAAAAAGAAATAGTGTTTGTCTAGAAATAAATAAATCCGCGGTTGTTTTTTCATCCTCAATACCCCTTTTGTTTATCTTTAGTTCTATATCCCTATCCTGAAATAATAAATTGAGTTCGTATAGGCATTTTGCACGCAGCTATTGAGATAGCTGCTCTGGCTACAGTTTCTGATACTCCACCCATTTCATAAAGTATTCGGCCTGGTTTAACAACGGATACCCAATATTCGGGAGATCCTTTCCCCGAACCCATACGTGTTTCCGTGGGTCTTATTGTAACAGGTTTGTCTGGAAATATACGTACCCACATTTTTCCACCACGACGCGCATATGGTGCCATTGCTCTTCGCCCTGCTTCTATTTGTCTAGCTGTGATCCAAGCGGGTTCAAGTGCCTGAAGAGCGTATCTGCCGAAACAAATATGATTGCCCCGACAAGATATTCCCTTCATTCTTCCTCTATGGTGCTTACGAAATCTAGTTCTTTTAGGGTTATAGTTGATGGTTTTTTCTTAATCCCACCTCTACTACAGAACCGGACATGAGAGTTTCCTCTCATCCAGCTCCTCGCGAATGAAAAGATTCGATACGGATACACATCCATTTAATAATTAGTACACTAAACTAAGTAATGGGATTTATTGATATTTCATTTATTACATAGGAAGCTCCATATATGGCTAGATGTGTATATTTATAGATAAAGATAATGCTTATTTTTTATAACGAATCCCTATTTTTTTTTATTTTACTCTTATCGAGTCAAGACAATACAATATTGTATTGTAATACAATAAATACAATACAATATTGTATTGTAATACAATAAATAAATAAGGGTTTCGCGGGCGGATATTGACTCTTTCCTGCTTCATTCGTAGGATCAATCCATGACCTCTCAGAGTAAATCAATTTGTTCTTGGTTCGTTCCGCCATCCCGCCCGATGAATCATTAGGATTCATTTTTATTTTCTATTTTATTTATATTTTAATAGTTGAATCTTATATAGTCACAGGTTTCGTCGTTCCTATAGCTTCTCTATTAATGGTTAGGCCTGAACTCTGCAACGGAGCTCCCAACAAAATTGGTTCCCGAGTCAATCTCCTCAGTTTCTATTAACCCAGGGCTCTTTATTATTTATATTATACTTTATTATTTGTATTATTATGAGGTGATTCATAGACCATACATATTGGAATCATCTATCATTGATATTTTTGTTCTCTCTTTCTATCACCTTTCCATTTATCCGCATCCCTTTATTTTTTTTTTTTCTTCAAAATCCATAATCAGATTTGTTTTTTATGAAAATTTCAGTTGTTACAACTATATGATTGATTCAGTCATTCAGTCATATAGTGACTGTTTCTTGGGATCTCGACAATACGAAGCAATAAGTTGGTTATTAGTTTTTTTTTATTGTTATTAAGTTTATAGTGGAGGTCAGTCTTTTTTTTTGAAGCCCAGCTTTAAACTCTAAAGAAAAAACTAACGAGTCACACACTAAGCATAGCAATTATATCAAAAGTAAGATTAATCTATTTTTTATTCAACCTTATAGAATTAGAATTGTTTATTTTTTGTTTGATTTAACGGAAAAAGGAAAAAAACAGAAATAGTTTCTAATTTTTTGTTCTATCACTGGACAGAATGTCAAGATAAAAAAAGGTCTATTATTCCTCGTTCACAAATATCCAAATTTTTAGGCCTAATACTCCATGGATAGTTCGAATTGTATAGGAACAATGATCAATTTTAGCACGAATTGTTTGTAGAGGAACCCTACCTTCTCTGATCCATTCGACACGTGCAATTTCTTTTCCGTCGATACGCCCTGCAATTTGTATTTGAATTCCCTTTGTATCTGTTTGTTCAGTTAATTCAATAGCTCTTTTCATTGCCTTTCGAAACGAAACTCTATTTCTTAATTGTGAAGCCATATATTCTGCAAGAATATTAGGGTGTCCATAAGGTTTTTCAATTCTTGTGATAGCAATATTGAGTCTTCGGTTCACAGAATGAAACTCTTTTTGTACATTCATCTGTAATTCTTCGATCCCTCGCGTTCGGCCCTCTATTAATAAATTTGGAAACCCAATATAGATTATGACCTGGATCAAATCGATTCTTTTTTGAATTTCTATTCGTGCAATTCCAATTCCTTCGAAACCTGGGGATATTCTCTTATTTTTTTGTACATAGTTCTTGATACAATTCCGTATTTTCTCATCTTCTTGTAGACCTACAGAAAAATTTTTTGGTTGTGCGAACCAAAAGGAATGATGATTTTGGGTTGTACCGAGTCTGAAACCAAGTGGATTTATTTTTTGTCCCATATTTTTTTATTATATTATCTTTTCATCCATTTTTTTTCTAAAGATTCATCTATAATCTTTTCATCCAT